TTAAACCCGAAACTCCCGGCGGATGGCCAGTGACCCAAGTAAACGAAAGAATCGGTTACATTTTTCATATAATCTCCTCTTCTAGCTAAACTATAAAAAAAGAACTCTGTCGTTTTTTTTATTCTTTTTATTTTCAATAAAAAGAAAATTTAATTTAATAATTTAATTTACCTATTTGGATATTGGTAAACAGAATAAAAACCCTATTCTATTTACAAATGTATTTTCAAAAATTTTGAATTTTCAATAATAATAATGAGACTTATTAGAATTAAGTTCGAATTTGAGACCCTGTTTGATGTCAATTTCAAAAAACCTAAACCTCCCCTTTTTTGCAACACTCCTTAAAAAAGAGTTTCCATTAAACTAAAATAATAAGGGGAAGGAAGAAAGCGAATCGATGTGCTAATTCCCCATCCTCAAATTAGTCCTTCCCGAGGATTGTTGTCTCAATGAATAATTGTAGGAGTTAAATCTTGATAGAATTCAAAAAACTACGAAAAAAAAATTCATAATTTTCAGATTTCTAGGATTAAACAAAAGGATTCGCAAATAAAAGCGCTAATGCTACAACCAGGCCATAAATTGTTAAAGCTTCCATAAAAGCCAAACTAAGCAATAAAGTACCTCGTATTTTGCCTTCTGCCTCAGGCTGTCTCGCGATACCTTCGACAGCTTGACCCGCAGCTGTCCCTTGACCAACTCCAGGTCCAATAGAAGCAAGCCCAACAGCCAACCCAGCAGCAATAACCGAAGCAGCAGAAATCAGTGGATTCATGATAAGTTCCTCACACCAAAATAAAGAAATAGTTAATGATACAATGATCCAATGACTTAGGACTTAATTATAATTAAGTCATCGCTAAGATTCATCCAGCCAAAATAACCAAAAACTTGAATTGAAATAATAATATTATTTAACCATAAGAATTACTTTAATATTAGTTCCTATCCACGAAATTTTTTAAAATTCATAATATATATATACAACTTTTTTTATGCCATTTCTTTTTTGTGAACCATTCCTTGAATCCTTCGTTCTTTTTTTTATCGTTTTTTTCATCCAATTCACAGATAAAAAGGAAGAACTTCTAATTGAATCCCTATCTAAATCGAAATTCACAAGAGTCGTGGGCAGATTAGATAGATCTTTAGCTCATATATACCTAGTCAATATCAAATATCACATATACAAGTCTTTCTTATATAATGTAAACCAACTATTCTATAATTATAATTGGGCTAACCTAAAAAAGACTATTTGAAAAAATAGTCAATGATGACCCTCCATAGATTCACCTATATAAGCCGCAGCTAAAGTKGCAAAAATTAGAGCTTGAATCCCGCTTGTAAATAATCCAAGGAACATGACGGGTATAGGAACCACTAAGGGTACTAAAGAAACAAGAACAACAACTACTAATTCATCGGCTAATATATTTCCGAAAAGTCGAAAACTAAGTGATAGGGGTTTGGTAAAATCTTCTAAGATGTTAATGGGTAAAAGAATTGGAGTTGGTTGAATGTATTTACTGAAATACCCTAATCCTTTTTTGCTAAGACCCGCATAAAAATAGGCTACTGATGTGAGTAAAGCTAAAGCAACAGTCGTATTTATATCATTCGTTGGTGCTGCTAACTCCCCTTGAGGTAACTGGATAATTTTCCACGGTAAAAGGGCTCCTGACCAGTTCGAAACAAAAATAAATAAAAAAAGGGTTCCAATAAAGGGAACCCATGGACCATATTCTTCTCCAATCTGGGTTTGACTCACGTCTCGAATGAATTCAAGGACAAATTCAAAGAAATTTTGGCCGTCAGTTGGAATGGTTTGTGGATTGCGAACCACTAGAACTGCAGAACCTAATAAGATAGCAATTACAACCCAAGAAGTAATAAGGACTTGGGCATGGACTTGGAAACCCCCTATTTGCCAATAGAAATGTTGGCCTACTTCTACACCCGATATCTCATATAACCCTTCTTTTATTAGTGTGTTGATGGAACATGATAGAACATTCATATTGCCCTCTGACAGAAATAAGAACTTTAAATTATTTTGATTCAAGATCTCTTTTTTTCTTTTTTTACTTATTTACTTGAATTGTAGATTTCAGTTTTGGATACCAACTAAACTAATCACACACTATCCCCTATTTTTTGATCTTTTTCTCTTTTGTACGATTCAGGAGTAGTAAGCGATTTTGTAAATCGAAATACAAGGAGCCCCTCCCTCCAAAAAAAAATTGATTTATTTATCTTATTATTAATCAAGAATTTTGTATATAGCTAGAACGACCCTCACAAATTGCGAATACTAATTTGTTAAGAATGAATCGAATTGACGCTATAGCATCATCATTTGCTGGAATAGAAATATCCGCGAGATCCGGATTACTATTTGTATCGATTAAAGAAATGGTTGGAATGCCCAAAGTGATACATTCTCGAAGAGCCGTATATTCTTCTTGCTGATCGATGATGATTACAATATCAGGCAATCCCGTCATATATTTAATCCCGCCTAGATATGTTTCCAAATGAGAGAATTGTCTCTTCAACACAGCTGCATCCCTTTTCGGAAGACGATTGAGTCCCTCTGTCTTTTGTTCGGTTCTCAAGTCCCTAAACTTATGAAGTCTTTTTTCTGTAGTGGACCAATTTGTTAACATGCCGCCGAGCCATTTTTTATTAACATAATGACATCGAGCCCTTATTGCAGCCCGCGACACCAAATCAGCTGCTTTATTTTTTGTCCCAACAATTAAAAAATGTTTTCCCCTACTTGCTGCATCAAAAACTAAATCACAAGCTTCTGATAAAAAACGAGCAGTTCTAGTCAGATTTATAATATGAATACCTTTACGCTTTGCAGAAATATAAGGTGCCATTCTAGGATTCCATTTCCTAGTACCATGTCCAAAATGAACTCCTGCTCTCATCATCTCTTCCAAATCGATGTTCCAAAATCTTTTTGTCATTTCTTTTCACACTTAAAAAAAGGGGGGGTACCCCAAATTCAAATAAAAAATTGTTCCGATGGAACCTTCTCTTGTACCGGGGATGCCCATTTAGGCATGAGCCAAGCCATTACTTTGTATTCATTATTATCTTTATTAGTGGTAACAAATTACCAAACCAAATGACTACAGCAAACAACAAAAAAAATTCAAAATAGGAATCCGTTATTAGGAATCATTAAATCCTAGAAAAGATCGTTCAAATTTTGAAATAGAAGAGTCAAAAAATTCCCTGTGGTAGAATAAAATATCTCTCATATCTTCCTCGAATAAACAAAAATTCTTTGTTTTTTTTTCCAAAAGAATGTTGGTATGTTGCCGTGAACAATGCACCAATCCTTTATTGAATCCGGTCCCGGCGGGGATCCCCCCCCCTAGAACAACATTTTCTTTCAGGCCTTTCAACCAATCGATACGACCCCGAAGAGCAGCTTTTGCTAAAACTCGAGCAGTTTCTTGAAAACTTGCTTCGGATATAAAACTTTGAGTATTCAAAGATGCTCGAGTTATTCCTAATAAAATGGCTCGATAAGATATTGCTTCTTCTAAAGCACGCCCCGTTCGCTCTGCTCGTAATAATCCAATAAGTTCTCCAGGTAAAAAAACATTAGACATTCCCTCTTCTGAAACCAAAACTTTTGATGTTATTTGGCGTACAATAATTTCGATATGCCTATTATGAATCTGCACCCCCTGGGATCGATAAACCTTTTGAATCTTATTAACCAAAGAAAGACGACTTTGCACTATAGTTAGCTCAGCGCCAACCAAGAATCCCCAGGGAATTCCAAGAATTCCTGTTATATACTTATTCCAACCTTTAATGCGCTTTTCTAAGTTCATCGATATTGAATCGATCGAGCGGACTTCTAACACTTGTTCTACTTTTGGAAGACCTTGTGTTATATCCCCGGATCTCGATTTTTCATATATAAATGTAACTAATGTATCCCCTTCGTAAAGAATTTCTCCGTAATGCCCATGAACTTTTGCTCCCGGAGTAGCCAAATAGGGCTTTGCGGATCTTATTACTACAGAATCCATTTGAACAATTAAAGCTTGACCCGATTTTAGGTGTGGTCCTTTTTTGGCTATACATACATTTTCACAAAAAAATTGTCCAAGACTTATTAGTGTGGACATTTCCTCACAATAATTATGATGATAATTTTGATGAAGAAAATACCAATTCAATTTGAATGGATTCAAAACGACGTTACTATATGGATCTCGATTACAAATTCTTCCGTTTTCATCAATTAAATAAGAGTTAATTACTTTTAAAATTTGTTTTAAGTTGTCAAGTTGCAAATATTTAATTACAGACATCTTATTATAAGTTAGTAAAGGAAAAAATGAATAAAAATTAGAAATTTGAATGGTTGTTCCTAAGGGGCCAGACGCATTTTTTATTGTAATTAGAGGATTTTTTTTTATTGATTGGTTTATCACATTGTGATATTTTACATGATCAAATGGACCCATTCTAAAACAATTAGATGATGATAAAATTAACAAAAATTGGGATTCCTTATTTCTATTTAAGAACATACGAATAGTTCCGTTATTTTGGCTAAGTGATTGTTGAATGCCGGCCTTGGGAGAAATGGAATAAAACGGATTCATGTGATCTGCAGAGATCAATCCCGAATCTGGCGGATTATTCCTTTTTCTTATATACGAAATATGGGATTTTACTAAGCCAATTCTTATGAAATCTCGAATCAAACCCTTTGTACTTACTGCAACAAAGAAGGCGCGGGCCTCCTCGAGGGAAGAATTTTTGTTGTCTTGGTCCCAATTCAAGACTAAACAAGTTCGAACCAATTGAATACTTGTGTCAGAAATTCCTCGAGTTGGTTTGCCATTTCCATAAAGGATATAGTTGACAACTCGAAGTTGAATATTATTCTTTTCCCGAAAGAGATCTTGTGGGAAGAGTGTTGCTAAATTTATACTGTCCGCTATCTCATAGGTGGC